TATAATAATTGAAGAAAAGGTTCCATCATATATAGTGAATTGATACTCCCGATTCCCACAAAATCATCTCTTTCGTTCAATAGTTACTCGTTATTAGTTAATAATCCTAGTGATTGGATCTATATGCGTATTCCGATAGGAAATGAAATAGTAAAATGATTTTTCGTCGAATGACTATTCATTTATTGTATTTTCAAATAGGGGGCAGGAAGGATCTATGGGAAAATGGTGGTTCAATTCAATGTTGTCTAACGAGGAGTTAGAACACAGGTGTGGGCTAGGTAAATCAATGGACAGTCTTGGTCGTCCTGTTGGAAATACCAGTGGAAGTGAAGATCCCATTCTAAATGATACGAATAAAAACAATCATAATCATGGTTGGCGCGAAAGTAATAGTTGCAGTAATGTTGATCATTTTTTCGGTGTCAGGGACATTTGGAGTTTCATCTCTGATGACACTTTTTTAGTTAGGGATAGTACTGGTAACAGTTATTCCGTATATTTTGATATTGAAAATCGGGTTTTTGAGATTGACAATGATAGTTCTTTTCTGAGTGAACTAGAAACTGCTTTTTCTAGTTATCTGAATAGCGGGTCTAAGAGTGACAATCGCTACTATGATCATTATATGTATGATACTACGTATAGTTGGAATAATCACATTAATAGTTGCATTGATAGTTATCTTCGTTCTGAAATCAGTATTGATAAGTACATTTCGAGTGGTAGCGACAATCACATTTACAGTTATATTTATAGTTACATTTGTAGTGGTGAAAGTGTAAGTGATAGTGACAGGGGGAGTTCTAGTATAAGAACTGGCGGTAATGGCAGTGATTTCAATATAAGAGGAAGATCTAATGATTTCGATGGAAATAAAAAATACAGACATTTATGGGTTCAATGCGAAAATTGTTATGGATTAAATTATAAGAAATTTTTTAGGTCAAAAATGAATATTTGTGAACAATGTGGATATCATTTGAAAATGGGTAGTTCAGATAGAATCGAACTTTCGGTTGATTCGGGCACTTGGGATCCTATGGACGAAGACATGGTCTCTATTGACCCCATTGAATTTCACTCGGAAGAGGAACCTTATAGAGATCGTATCAATTCGTATCAAAGAAAGACAGGTTTAACTGAGGCTGTTCAAACAGGCATAGGTCAACTAAATGGGATTCCCATAGCCATTGGGGTTATGGATTTTCAGTTCATGGGGGGTAGTATGGGATCCGTAGTAGGCGAGAAAATTACCCGGTTGATCGAATATGCTGCTAATAGATCTCTACCTGTTATTATGGTGTGTGCTTCTGGAGGAGCACGCATGCAAGAAGGAAGTTTGAGTTTGATGCAAATGGCTAAAATATCTTCCGCTTTATATGATTATCAATTCAATAAAAAATTATTCTATGTATCAATCCTTACATCTCCTACAACCGGCGGAGTAACGGCCAGTTTTGGTATGTTGGGAGATATTATTATTGCTGAACCCAATGCCTACATTGCATTTGCGGGGAAAAGAGTAATTGAACAAACATTGAATAAGACAGTACCTGACGGTTCACAAGCAGCTGAGTATTTATTCCATAAGGGCTTATTTGATCCAATCGTACCACGTAATCCTTTAAAAGGTGTTCTGAGTGAATTATTTCAGCTACACGGTTTCTTTCCCTTGAATCAAAATTCAAGTAGAGCGCTAGGCTCAGTTATTTGTAGCGAACTTTAGTTCATCGGAATCAAAGTCAAAATAAGAAGAGTGGAGTTTTCTTTGGTAACATAAGTTCTATAGGAAGTTTCGGATAATTACTTTTTTTGATGCAGATTTTTTATCCTACCCCTATTCATGATTAGTAATCAGGAACCCCCTATCAGGAGGAAAAGAGTGAATTCTTCCTTCCGCGGAATGGAATTGGGAAAAAAAATCAAAAGAATTTCATGTTCCCTTCTTTCATATTAATATATATCGTATTAATATATATAGAATAATTCAAATCTATAAGGGAAGTGTTGCATATTTTTATATCTCCCGAGGACCTACACTTTTGACTATGAATTCCTGTTGGATCGGATTCTAACAAATCCTTAGGAAACTCGTAAGAAACTCTTTATTAGAAGATAAGGGCGGTAGAACAAGAATAATAAAGCGGATTATCATCCATCTATTTCTTGTAGAAAGGTGAATAGATATAGAAAGGTGAATAGATACACTTATTTAGCTCTACATTCCTTGCACTTATTATATACTTAATAATACTTATAATAGATATACTTATCATAAGATAAGATATCTTTATAACAGGTACAAATATTAAATCGAGGCACCCATTCTATGACAGATTTCAATTTACCCTCTATTTTTGTGCCTTTAGTGGGCTTAGTGTTTCCAGCAATTGCAATGGCTTCTTTATCTCTTCATGTTCAAAAAAACAAGATTGTTTAGACCTGATAGGACAAAATTTCATCAATTTATTTCAACACTTGGACTTGGATCATAATAGGGATATCCATTTAGTGGAATATGATACGACATGTGGCTCCCTCCGGGCACAAATAAAAAAGTGATTATACATGCGGATACATTATATATGGATAAATGCATGTATATGGGGGGATAGCTGTTTTAAAATGGATCAGAGCGGATATCTGAAATAGAAAGTTAACGTATCTATATTATGTAGATATACATAGTGGTGGTATTATACGAAGGGGATGTTATTATTTTATATCTAACCAATTCGATGAATTACTCCTAATAGTTCGCGTCATAATAGTGCTAGTTGATGAGAGTTACTTCGGGAGCAAAATAAAAAAAGTAAAATCAAATTCATTTGGCTTATTCTCTTCTCTCAATTCCAATAGGATGCAACTGGATCTAGTATGAACTATCGATCAGAACGTATATGGATAGAACTTATAACGGGGTCTCGAAAAACAAGTAATTTCTGCTGGGCCTGTATCCTTTTTTTAGGTTCACTAGGATTCTTATTGGTTGGAACTTCCAGTTATCTTGGTAGGAATCTGATATCTTTATTCCCGTCTCAGCAAATCATTTTTTTTCCCCAAGGAATCGTGATGTCTTTCTATGGGATCGCAGGTCTGTTCATTAGTTCCTATTTGTGGTGCACAATTTCGTGGAATGTAGGTAGCGGTTATGATCGATTCGATAGAAAAGAAGGAATAGTGTGTATTTTTCGTTGGGGATTTCCTGGAATAAATCGTCGCATCTTCCTTCGATTCCTTATGAGAGAGATTCAATCGATCAGAATGGAAGTTAAAGAGGGTCTTTATCCTCGACGTGTCCTTTATATGGAAATCAGAGGCCAGGGCGCCATTCCCTTGACCCGTACTGACGAAAATTTTACTCCACGAGAAATTGAACAAAAAGCTGCTGAATTGGCCTATTTCTTGCGCGTGCCAATTGAAGTATTTTGAAATGAAGGGAATGAATGCTTTCTCAGCATGAGGGAAGGGACCCAGGAACCCCCTTTTAAATATAACTGAAGCTTCTTCGGAACGTTCATTCGAGCAAAACATGTTAGATTCTATTTCCCCCGTTCCGTTGGTAATCCTTCTGTGGCCCATAGAATAAAGCAGGCGGACGTATACGGAACAACCATAATAAGAAGCAATTTTGATCGACCAAAACTCCTTTTTCTGCATATAGAACTCAATTCTACTAGTAACAAGTCTAATAAGTATGTATTCATCACACATATCAGAGCATTTCGGAATACATAATTTCTCTTTTTAGGACCAATACTCCAATACTTTGGATTAATACATTAGATACAGATGTATCATATCTCGTTAATTATCTTTCTTTTGTCAATCGATGTTTCTTTTTTGATCCTTTCTTTTCTTTAGCTCCTGGATAACCAAACGTTTAGATCTCTCATAACTATCCAATTTCTCTCTTGTTTTGTCACCTATTTCGGATTTCATCATTAATATTTTTCAGAAATATCCCCTCAATTATTCCTGGGTCGTGGGTAGCCAGTGAAAATTTCGAAAAAATAATTGAGGGGAGTTCTTTCGTCTCGAAATCAAAATAATATTCATTATTTCAAGCGGTTCTTTTGGGCATTCATCGAAAGAACAAATGAAGATAGAATTGGTTCGAATTTGACCAACTGAGATATCTGGGAAAAGTATTTGATTATTTCTTCATTCGAAACGGGCCCTTATTCTATTTCTATTTCTATATTCTTTCTAGATCCAAGGACTAAACAATTCAAAAAAAAAAGGAATAGATCCATAGGTTCCATACCTTGTTATAGAACTCATGCTTCATAGAAATATCGGATCAGATAGAGTCGGCGAATGAAGCGGGTTCATTAACAATTCACAGATGAAAAGTGTCAAAAAAGAAAGCATTGACTCCCCTCCCGTATCTTGCATCTATAGTCTTTTTGCCCTGGTGGATCTCTCTCTCATTTAATAAAAGTCTGGAACCTTGGGTTACTAATTGGTGGAATACCGGACAATCCGAAACTTTTTTGAATGATATTCAAGAAAAGAACGTTCTAGAAAGATTCATAGAATTAGAACAACTATTCCTGTTGGATGAAATGATAAAAGAGTACCCGGAGACACAGATACAAAAGCTTCGTATAGGAATCCACAAAGAGACGATGCAATTGGTCAAAATGCACAACGAAGATCATATCCATATCATTTTGGATTTCTCGACAAATATAATCTGTTTTGCTATTCTAAGTGGTTATTCTATTCTGGGTAATGAAGAACTTGTCATTCTGAATTCTTGGGTTCAGGAATTCCTCTATAACTTAAGCGACACAATAAAGGCTTTTTCTATTCTTTTATTAACTGATTTATGTATCGGATTCCACTCACCCCGGGGGTGGGAACTAATGATTGGTTCGGTCTACAAAGATTTTGGATTTGCTCATAACGATCAAATTATATCTGGTCTTGTTTCCACTTTTCCAGTCATTCTAGATACAATTTTGAAATATTGGATCTTCCATTATTTAAATCGTGTATCTCCTTCACTTGTAGTGATTTATCATTCAATGAATGAATGAAGAACTCATTTGATCTGCTGATATCAATCAAATCGTGATGCTACTTCGTACATAAACAAACCGTTTTGAAGCTTACTCACTCTTTATACTTCTACCCGCCCAGGGGATTCCTACTATACTTCAGTACAATTATTCCAGTACAATGGCAGAATCATGGATAGGGAACTATGCTAGCTACCTACCTAATTTATTGTAGAAATTTCCGGGATCAATTATTGGACCATGCAAAATAGAAATACCTTTTCCTGGGTAAAGAAAGAGATGACTCGATTCATTTCTGTATTGATCATGATATATGTAATAACTCGGACATCTATTTCAAATGCATATCCTATTTTTGCGCAGCAGGGTTATGAAAATCCACGAGAAGCAACCGGGCGTATTGTATGTGCCAATTGCCATTTAGCTAATAAGCCCGTGGATATTGAGGTTCCACAAGCTGTGCTTCCTGATACTGTATTTGAAGCAGTTGTTAGAATCCCTTATGATATGCAACTGAAACAAGTTCTTGCTAATGGTAAAAAGGGGGCTTTGAATGTGGGGGCTGTCCTTATTTTACCCGAGGGATTCGAATTAGCTCCCCCCGATCGTATTTCTCCCGAGCTGAAAGAAAAGATGGGCAATCTGTCTTTTCAGAGCTATCGCCCCACTAAAAGAAATATTCTTGTAGTGGGTCCTGTTCCTGGTCAGAAATATAGTGAAATCGTCTTTCCCATTCTTTCTCCGGACCCTTCTACTAAGAAAGACGTTCACTTCTTAAAATATCCCATATACGTAGGCGGGAACAGGGGAAGGGGTCAGATTTATCCCGACGGGAGCAAGAGTAACAATACAGTCTATAATGCTACAGCAGCAGGTATAGTAAGCAGAATAGTACGTAAAGAAAAAGGGGGATATGAAATAAGCATAGCCGATGCATCGGATGGACACCAAGTGGTTGATATTATACCTCCAGGACCAGAACTTCTTGTTTCAGAGGGTGAATCCATCAAGCTTGATCAGCCATTAACGAGTAATCCCAATGTGGGTGGATTTGGTCAGGGAGATGCAGAAATAGTACTTCAAGATCCATTACGTGTTCAAGGTTTGTTGTTCTTCTTGGCATCTGTTATCCTAGCACAAATCTTTTTGGTTCTCAAAAAGAAACAGTTTGAGAAGGTTCAATTGTCCGAAATGAATTTCTAGATCCACGGATTCATCAAGTTGGTAAATAAGGGCCGAATTATTGTTGATCAATGCAATTATGTATGATCCAAAAAAATATGGAAAGCCCCTTGTCTTGCTTTGTTTATACTGCTTTTCTGCGAGATGCCGGGAATTGCTTGTATCCCATTCCTAGTAATAGTATGTATATTGCGAAGAAGACTACTTGACCCCCCCCCTTTTTTTTTTTTTTTTTCAATCCAAATTGGAGCGGTGTGACGCTTCTTATTGCCAGATTGTAAATGCCATGGAATGCATCAATAGTTTTTTCTATCTAATAGAATCGAATTCTAATAGACAATAGGCGGCATAACATTAAGTAGGAAGAGAATACGCGGCTAAGGGATAAATGAAAGAATGATTCTGGGAGGGATTACTTGTCTTCCTAATTTTCGACACAAGAAAAGGAATTTTCTTGTGTCGAAATAATAATGATTCTTGATCTTGTTCGTCAAAGATTACTGTTTTCTTTTCCAGGTCTATCGGAACCTCTTTCTTTAGATTCATAAGAAGTGGCGGACAAACAAAAAAGGGGGGTGGCTTAGTAAACGAATAGAACTTCTTCAACGAACTTATAAAATTTCAAGTAAAAAAAAAATTAAATTTTAAGATGAGATAATAAATAAGGATTTGGATATGTGCAAAAATCCAAGATTTTCCCCTTTCAACCGGAACAGTAAGAGTCTTTTTTTACTTGATGAAATTTTATTTTTATAGAATAGAGTAGAGTAAGGTTCAATTAAATTAGTATAGAAATGGTTTGCAGGATGTCTCATCTGTAGAAATCCTGTGTCATCCAAAAAATCAATTGATTCCTTCTTTCTTCTTGTTTCGGAAGGGGCCCTCATACTATGGCGGAACAGATACTATGAATCAATCAAGGGATTCCATTTTTCAAAAACATCATCAGAAACAAAGCATCCTTTTATCATTTCTATGAATCTAATATTATGATTATGTTGACTGGATGAATTTCCAACTTTTTTTATGTTATGGAATAGATCAAACAAAGCCTTACCCGAAGAGTAAGAACTCAATAGGACCTTACCCCTCTTTGTCTGATTCGGGGGGTAAGGTCCTATTGAGTTCTTACTTTTTCATGTCTACAATCCGGCTCATCCGATTACTATAGGGATGATCCCAATCCGGAATATGAGCCGTAAAAGAAAATACCTATTGAACCGATCACAGGAATACCAGTTACAGTACCTATAAGCCAAAGAGGAATCCTTCCAGTAGTATCGGCCAT